GAATAGTCGCTTCTAAAGTGAATCCTCCCTAGATACATGAATTTTATTATGATCTATTCTGCGAAAATACGGATCGTGTGCCGAAGATAAAAAATGAAGTTTTTCTTTTTTTTTTTTAATAATCTTTAATAAAATTAATAAAAAGAATATGAAAAAATTCTAATAGATTTAAAATGAAAACTTATTCTTAGGTAAATGGATTGCGAAATGCTTCTGTAGAATGTCCAATATCTGTTTTACATCTTCTGTGCGAAAATATTCCATTCCCATAAGATCTTCTTGACTGTTACTCAAAAGGTCCAACAATGTATGTATATTGGACCTTTTGAGACAATTATAGGTCCTGGGGGGCAGTTCTGATTGGTCAATAAAAATACATTTCAACGGAATTCTTTTTTTGTTTTTCTTTAGATTAGTTAATCTATTTTGAAAGGTAAAAAGGGGTAGAGTAAACCTGTTTTTTTTTCCCTCGAAATGAATGTCCCCTTCCTCCCCATGTAGAAAGGGAATAAATAAATCAATCAAATTACGAGAAGCTTCATAAAGTGCTTCCTTAGGAGTTAAACTTCCATTCGTCCATATTTCTAGAAAAAGGATTTCTTGTTTTTCATTTCCATAAGAATGAATACTATGATTTGCATTTCGAACAGGCATGGATACAGCATCTATAGGATAACTTCCGTCTTGAGAGTTATTTGTGGGGTTCATACGGTATCCACGATCTCTCTTGATTTGTAATCCAATACGCAAATCAATCGGTTCTGTCAGGTTAGCTATATGCTGTGTTGTGTCAACTATTTCCACGGAAGGTGGTGAGATGATATCTTGAGCGGTTACGTATCTAGGACCCCTGACGCAAATGGATGCGTCTCTAACTCCATACAGATTACTTCTCAATACAATTTCTTTCAAATTTATTAAAATTTCATGTACCGATTCCTCAATACCTACTATCGTAGAATATTCATGCGACACCCTCTCAGATTTTGCACGTGTGATACATGTTCCTTCTATTTCTCCAAGTAGAGCCCTTCGCATGGCAATACCTATGGTATCCGCTTGCCCTTTCATGAGCGGGGACAGAATGAAACGACCATAATAAAGACGCTTGCTGTCTACTTTTGATTCAACACATTTCCACTGTAGTGTTCGAGTGGATCCTGCTATTTCCTCTCGAACCATACTAAATATTATTATTTGATCAGATCATTGAATCATTTATTTCTCTTGCAATCCGTTTAATTCTTATTTTTACACACGTCTTTTTTTAGGAGGTCGACATCCATTATGTGGCATAGGTGTTACATCACGTACGAAACTTAATAGTATACCACTTCTACGAATGGCTCGTAATGCTGCGTCTCTTCCGAGACCAGGACCCTTTATCATAACTTCTGCTCGTTGCATACCCTGATCCACTACAGTATGAATAGCGTTTGAGGCAGCGGCTTGAGCAGCATAGGGTGTCTTTCTTCTTGTGCCTTTGAATCCAGAAGTACCGGCGGAGGCCCAAGAAACCACCCGACCTCGTACATCTGTAACAGTTACAATAGTATTGTTGAAACTCGCTTGAACATGAATAATCCCTTTTGGTATTCTACGTCCATTCTTACGTGAACCAATACGTCCATTCCTACGCGAACCAATTTTTGGTATAGGTTTTATCATATTTTTTCATCTCATAAATATGAATCAGAAATATACAGAAAGATACGGAGATATCCATTTCATGTTAAAGCGGATCCTTTATTTTTACATGGCCCTTTTTTCTTTGAGAAATTTTATAAAAGAAAGATTATCCTTGTCTCTGTTTATGTCTCGGATTGGAACAAATCACTATAATTCGTCCGTGCCTACGGATCAGTCGACATTTTTCACAAATTTTACGAACGGAAGCTCTTATTTTCATATTTCTCACTCCTTACTTGAATTTTGAATCTATTCCTTGGAAGAAAATAAGTCTCTTGTATTTTATTTTTTAACTTCGAGTTGTATCTCTCACCAAAGGAATCTTTTCAAAAATCATCTAATCGCTCGAATCCTTGTTGCGGAGTCTATAAATTATACGTTCTCTAGTTGAATCATACTGACTTATTTCGATTTTGACTCTATTTCCCGGCAGTATCGGTATCAAACTGCGTCGGATCCTCTCTGAAATATAATTTAGAATTAGATCTTCCTTATCTAAAAGGACTCGGACCGTTGGGAAGTGATTCAGTAATTAAACCTTCATGAATCAATTTTTGATACCGGGGGAAGATCACCATATATAGCACAAAATTTCTCCTCCAATTTTTTCTAGTCTAGCTTCTCGATCTGTCATTATGCCTCGAGAAGTGGAAAGAATTACAATTCCCATTCCACCTAAAATCTTAGGAATTTTTTGATAGTTGGAATAGATTCGTAGACCGGGTCGACTGATACGTTTTAAAATAGTTCTATATATTCCTTTCCTAGTCCTTCTATGGCGCAAGGTTGAAACCAAGAAATCTTTGTTACTTTCCTGATGTTTCCGAACGTTTTCAATAAAACCTTCTCGTAGGAGTATTTTAACAATGTTTTCGGTGATATTAGTGGATGCTATTCGAACCGTTCCATTTTTACTCATGTCAGCATTTCTTATACAAGTTATTATATCAGCAATAACGTCTCTGCCCATGACGAATTCTAATTATTGGTGCTTCTTAATTTTGATATAATCAGCATGTTTTTTTATTTTGAATTATTCAATTTCAATTATTAATTAGTAAAAGTATATGCGTGAAACACAATCTACTAATTTAATCCATTTCAGATATCCTACTATAACTATATCATAGTTTCATCTACTAGTATTTATAATACTTCAGGAGCTAATGAAACTATTTTAGTAAAATTCAACTGTCTCAATTCCCGAGCAATCGCGCCAAAAACTCGAGTTCCTTTTGGATTTCCTTCTTGATCAATGACAACCGCAGCATTGTCATCATATCGTATTATCATACCGTTGTCACGTTTGAGTTCTTTACATGTACGTACAATTACAGCTCTAATTACTTCTGATCTTTCTAGAGGCATATTGGGCACTGCTTCTTTGATTACAGCAACAATAATGTCACCAATATGAGCATATCGATGATTACCAGATCCTATGATTCGAATACACATCAATTCTCGGGCTCCGCTGTTATCTGCTACATTCAAAAGGGTCTGAGGTTGAATCATATCATTTTTATTTGAATCTGTTATTTCAATGCAAAGAATGAGGAAAAAAGAAATAGTGTTTGTCTAGAAATAAATAAACCCGCAGTTGTTTTTTCATTCTCAATACCCCTTTTGTTTATCTTTAGTTCTATATCCCTATCCTGAAATAATAAATTGAGTTCGTATAGGCATTTTGCACGCAGCTATTGAGATAGCTGCTCTGGCTACAGTTTCTGATACTCCACTCATTTCATAAAGTATTCGGCCTGGTTTAACAACGGATACCCAATATTCGGGAGATCCTTTCCCCGACCCCATACGTGTTTCCGTAGGTCTTACTGTAACAGGTTTGTCTGGAAATATACGTACCCATATTTTTCCACCACGACGCGCATATCGTGTCATTGCTCTTCGCCCTGCTTCTATTTGTCTAGCTGTGATCCAAGCGGGTTCAAGTGCCTGAAGAGCGTATCTGCCGAAACAAATACGATTGCCCTGACAAGATATTCCCTTCATTCTTCCTCTATGGTGCTTACGAAATCTAGTTCTTTTAGGGTTATAGTTGATGGTTTTTTCTTAATCACACCTCTACTACAGAACCGGACATGAGAGTTTCCTCTCATCCAGCTCCTCGCGAATGAAAAGATTCGATACAGATACATATTTATTTCAAAATTAGTACACTAAATTAAATAATGGGATTTTTTGATATTTCATTTATTACATAGGAAGCTCCATATATGGCTAGATGTGTATATTTATAGATAATGCTTATTTTTTATAACGAATCCCTATTTTTTTTTTTACTCTTATCGAGTCAAGACAATATTGTAATACAATAAATAAATAAGGGTTTCGCGGGCGGATATTGACTCTTTCCTGCTTCATTCGTAGGATCAATCCATGACCTTTCAGAGTAAATCAATTTGTTCTTGGTTCGTTCCGCTATCCCGTCCGATGAATCATTAGGATTCGTTTTTATTTTCTATTTTATTTAGATTTTAATAGTAGAATCTTATATAGTCACAGGTTTCGTCGTTCTTATAGCTTCTCCATTAATGGTTAGGCCTGAACTCTGCAACGGAGCTCCCAACAAAATTTGTTCCCGAGTCAATCTCCTCAGTTTCTATTAACCCAGGGCTCTTTATTATTTATATTATACTTTATTATTTGTATTATTATATATATTAATATATCAATATTAATGCTTTATCACACTGCCTTTTATGAGGTGATTCATAGACCATACATATACATATTGGAATCATCTATCATTGATATTTTTGTTCTCTCTTTCTATCACCTTTCCATTTATCCGCATCCCTTTATTTTTTTTCTTTAAAATCCATAATAAGATTTGTTTTTTATGAAAATTTCAGTTGTTACAACTATATGATTGATTCAGTCATTCAATCATATAGTGACTGTTTTGGGGGATCTCGACAATACGAAGCAATAAGTTGGTTATTAGTTTTCGTTTATTTTATATAGTTATTAAGTTCATAGTGGGAGTCCGTTTTTTTTTTTGAAGCCCAGCTTTAAACTCTAAAGAAAAAACTAACGAGTCACACACTAAGCATAGCAATTATATCAAAAGTAAAATTAATCTATTTTTTATTCAACCTTATAGAATTAGAATTTTTTATTTTTATTTGATTTAATGCAAAAAGGAAAAAAACAGAAATAATTTCGAATTTTTTGTTCTATCACTGGACAGAATGTCAAGATAAAAAAAAGGTCTATTATTCCTCGTTCCCAAATATCCAAATTTTTAGGCCTAATATTCCATGAATAGTTCGAATTGTATAGGAACAATG